AAAAATAGTTAAAGTGTGTGCACAAAAACTTAAAAATTATATATGCTTTTTGACATTGTAAGTATTAAGGTTTACATTAAATTAATTGATATATTTTGCTCATAAAAAATAATTTAGTAAGTTATTTAAACTATTGAATTGTGGTTTCAAAAATATCATAAGATCTATATTCATGATAAATAGAAAATTAATAAATAACAACCTATATAAAATATTTATATTAATATCTATAATTATATTAATAATATCTTTATATGTTATGTTAGTTAACAAGATTTTTATTATTGAGTGAGAGTTCTTTAACTATACTCTAATAAATTTTACAGTAACATTAATATTAGACGTAAAAGGTTTATTTTTCTCTTCTGTAGTGCTATTTATTACATCAAATGTGATAAAATTTTCTATTTTATATATAATAGAGGAAAAATTTATAAACCGATTTAATATTTTACTAATATTATTTGTTATATCAATAAACTTATTAATCTTCATCCCAAATTTAATTGTATTATTATTAGGTTGAGATGGCTTAGGTATTGTATCATTTATTTTAGTAATTTATTATCAAAATTCTAAGTCTCTTAGAGCTGGTTTAATTACTATTTTAACAAATCGATTAGGAGATATTGCTATTATTTTATGTATTGTTATAACAATAAATCAAGCTCATTGAAATATTATAGTTATATGGGATACCCCTGAGTATAAATTACAATCTATTATAATCTTAGTAGCTGCTATAACAAAAAGAGCTCAAGTACCATTTAGTAGGTGGTTACCAGCAGCTATAGCTGCTCCAACACCAGTATCTGCATTAGTACACTCATCTACTTTAGTAACAGCAGGAGTATTCTTACTTATTCGATTCTATTCGTTTTTATGTAAATATGAAATATTAAATAAGTGTTTATTATATGTATCTATTTTAACTACATTATTAGCAAGAATTTGTGGTCTATTAGAAAATGATATAAAGAAAATTGTAGCCTTATCTACTTTAAGGCAGCTTGGATTAATAATAACCACATTAAGTATGGGTTTACTAAACTTATGTTTTATACATATGGTAGCACATGCAATATTTAAAGCCATATTATTTATTTGTGTCGGAATCCTAATTAATTATAATTCACACAGACAAGATTTACGATGAATTGGTAGTGTATCTACATACATACCAGTGACATCAACATGTATGATTATTTCTATTATATCTATATCAGGATTCCCATTTTTATCTGCTTTTTACACTAAAGATATTATTATAGAATTTTTTGTATGCTACTCAAATAATTTAATAATCATGTTATTTATATATATTTCTATTGGTTTAACCATCTCTTATAGAACACGATTAATATTCTACATTTTATTCAGTTCTATTAACTTAATACCATTTAATATATTAATAGAAGAGAAAAACTTGATGAAAACTCTAATTTTAATAAGATTACCATCAGTAATAATGGGGTCCATTATGGCCTGATTTGTAATGGATAGAATTAGAAATATAAGATTAAAATTTAATGAATTATTAACACCTATAATTATTGTACTGATAGGTTTTATGATATCATATAAATTTAGTATAGCATATATTAAAATAAAAATATTTATTATAAATTTTAGATCTAGTATATGATTTATAGTATTAATATCTACGCAGATATTTATAAAAACATTTATAGGTTTATCTAAAAAATACTTAAAATATTTAGATCAATCATGATTAGAATATAATAGAGGTGAAGGCTCATTTAACATAATTTATAAAAATAACAGTATAATACTTAAAAATTTAACAAGAAACCCAATTAAAAATAATGTGTTATCATTAATTATAGTAATATCTTTTATAATTTTAATGTGTTCAAGTAGATTAAAAACTAAATCGTATCCCTGAAGAAGATAAAAAAACTTTTATGTTTTTGAACATTATATATAGTGTAAATAGCACAACAGTTTTTCATATTGTAAGAATGATATTTTATTATATCAGAAAATAGTTTAATAAAAATATTAGCTTTGGGTGTTAAAGATCTCTATTAGAGTTATCTGGAGCAGAAAGCTTTTATAGCGCTGGTCTTGTAAATCAAAGATAGAAATTAATTCTCTGCTCTATGGAATCAATTATGTATTTAATTACTATAATAATAGCTATAAGATTTTTAAATGTAATAATTCATAGATATCAGTTTCTTATAACTTTACTATCTTTAGAATTATTAACATTAAGAATAGTAATATTTGTTATATTAATAATAATAAATATAATATTAGTAACACCATCAATAATTATTATTATTTTAACTATAGGTGCATGTGAAGCAAGTTTAGGTTTATCATTAATAGTTTTAATAACACGTAAATTTGGAAGGGATAAAATAAAATCAGTTTCATTAACAAAATGCTAAAAATTACTTTAATATTAGTTGGTTTATTTTATTATGGTCATAATAGTAAATATTGATATAATCAATGCATATTTTTAATATTAAGCATATTAATTTTAATATCATTATACAGATCAAGAGCATCTTTAGTAATAAAAAGATATTGAACAATAAATGATAATATATCATCATCTTTAACAATGTTGACATTATGAGTATCCTCAATAATAATTATTGCAAGTAATAAAATTTATATAAGCAAGAGTAAACCAAAATTATTTACAATAACAATTATAACTCTTAATATAGTACTATTATTATGCTTTAATATAAATAGAATTTTATTATTTTATTTTATGTTTGAATGCTCTTTAATCCCAACAATGATATTAATTATAATATGGGGATATCAACCAGAGCGTTTAAAAGCAAGATTTTATTTAATACTATACACAATTACATCTTCTTTACCAATACTATTATTATTTATTATTATAATAAAAACATGTGCAAGAAGTATAATAATTAAATACATACTAGTAGTTAACTTAAATGAAAATTCTTTACTATGGCTAATGTTTTTAATTGGATTTTTAGTAAAAGTGCCAATATATATAGCACATTTATGATTACCTAAAGCTCATGTAGAGGCCCCAGTATCAGGTTCTATAGTTTTAGCAGCTATTTTATTAAAACTTGGTGGGTATGGTATAATCCGATTAATAAATTTGTGCATATGACTAAATAAATCAATTTCATATTATATTGTAAGATTATCACTTATAGGTGGTATTATTACAAGATTAATTTGCTTACGACAACATGATTTAAAATCAATAATTGCTTATTCTTCCGTTTCACATATGAGTTTAATAATCTGTAGATTAATAAGATCATCTAAATTTGGTATCTCAGGTAGGGTAATAATTATAATCGCACATGGTTTAACTTCATCTGCCCTATTTATCTTAGCAAATATAAATTATGACTTAATCAATTCACGAAGTGTTATACTGTCAAAAAATATTTTAACATTCATCCCTATAATATCTATATGGTGATTTATCTTTAGTATTATAAATATATCAGCCCCACCATCAATTAATTTGATAAGGGAGATTATTATAAATACATCTATTTTAAAAATAAGATTTATAAATATATTACCTATCATATTAATTATGTTTTTTACAAGGGCTTATTCATTAATTATATATACATCATTAAACCATGGGAATAGAAATAAATACATAAATATTTATTATAATATAACACATATAAATAAAACATTAATACTTATACACTCCATACCAGTAATCATACTAGTTTGTAAATTAGAATTTATTTCATAGTTAAATAATTACATTAAATTTCTTTAGTATAATTTTATATTAAAATAGAAATTTAGTTGATCAAACAACATTAAATTGCAAATTTAAAAGAGTATAAATTTTATAATTTCTTAAACTGATAAGCTAATTTAAGCTAGTGGGCTCATATCCCAAAAATAAGAAAATCTTTCAGTTTATTAATTTGATTTTGATTAAAAGTGTTATTAATTATTAAGCTTCTCATAAATTAAAAAATAAAATAAACCAAATAAATTGTTATAGTTATTAATACAATTTTATATTAGTGATTTATACTTTAAACATTTAATACTTTAAATATAGGCTTAAATTAATTAAATTAACTAAATTCGTGCCAGCAGTTGCGGTTAGACGATAAATATATAACAATAAAAACTTTTTACACGTTGATATAAAAAATAATGTGGGTCTAATTAAATGAGTTTTATTACTTAAATCAACAAAAATATAACATAAATTAAAACAAGGATTAGATACCCTTCTATTTATGAATTAAATTAATAAAGTTGGACATTAAAAACATTTGTTCTAAATCCAAAAAATTTGGCGGTACTTTAAAAAATCAGGGGAACTTGCATATTAAATCGATAATCCACGAAAATCTTACTTTTAATTGAAACTCAGTTAGTGTACTGCCGTCATAATATAAATTTATAATTATATATATTACAGATGCTAAATCTTTAATAGCAGGTCAAAGTGCAGCTTATATAAAAGGATCTTGTGAGTTACAATATTTATAAATATGGATTATATAAAAAATTTTGTATGAAAATGGACTTGATAGTAATTAATTAATATAATGAATCAACTCTTAAAGTGTGTACAAATCGCCCGTCACTCTCAAAATGGGATAAGTCGTAACATAGTAGGTATAATGGAAATTATATCTGTTATCTCATAGCATAAATAATGCTTTTCATTTACATTGAAAAAATATCTTAGATTGAGCTAAAGATAAAATAATTTATAATCATTTTTAAATGTGTTAAAATAAAAGTACTTTAATGGAAGTTTTTAATTTATTAAGTTAGTTTATACTGTACCTTTTGTATTATGGGTTAACAAGTAATAAAGTAATATCTTTTATACCCGAATATTAAATGATATGTACTTTAATTGTTTAGAACTAATATTTTATTGTTACAATAATATATAAAAATTAAAATACAGAGGCTACATACCAACCGCATTAATATATAACTGGTTTTATTAAAATATCATAAAATGATGTAGCTACTATTAGCTTTTGTTTAATTGAATATAAATTCAATTAAATTTATCTATTACTATTAAAATATTATATAAAAATTGTAGGCTTTAAAATAGCTATCATATAATACTTTATAGTTATTAAATATATTAGAAGTATTTAATTAAAATGATAAGCATATAATAAAATTTTAAGTAATTTTAATTAATATTTATTATGTTAACATAAGTACTTAATAATATTTATTAAAGGAATTCGGCAAAAAATATTTCCGACTGTTTTCAAAAACATTTCTTTTAGTTTAAATTAAAAGTAGGCCCTGCCCAATGATTTATTTAATGGCCGCGGTATCCTAACCGTGCAAAGGTAGCAAAATAATTTGTTTATTAATTGTAAACTGGAATGAATGGGTTAACGAGAAATAACCTGTCTCTAATATTTAAATGAAAATTAACGTATAAGTGAAGAGGCTTATATTTTTATGAAAGACAAGAAGACCCCATAGAGTTTTACTTTAAAAATAAATTAATTATAATATAGTTTAGTTGGGGTGACTCGAGGAATACTAAACACCTCATTAAATTTAAAATTTATATATTTATTAAGACCCTTTTTATAGATCAACAATAAAAATTACCTTGGGGGTAACAGACTAATAACTATATAGAGTTCTTATCAATATAGTTGTTTGGCACCTCGATGTTGGCTTAGGATAACTTATTATAGCGCAACAGTTAATAAAGTAGGTTTGTTCAACCTTTAAAATCCTACATGAGCTGAGTTCAGACCGGCGTGAGCCAGGTTAGTTTCTATCTTCAATTTTATATTTTTAGTACGAAAGGACCAAAATATACCTATTATAGGTTTTTAATAAAAATTAATGAGTTGACAGAATTATGTGAATAATTTAGGTTTATTTTATAGGTTTTAACCTACTCATTATTGCAACTTAGTTTAAATAGAACAATTAATTTGCATTTAATAAGTGGATTTTTTCAGTAGCAAAGTTATTTGTTTTGGTAAACAGTAGGTTTTGAAAGCCTAGAATAAATGTTCAATTCATTTAATAACTTAAATTTAGTGGCAGAATAGTGCATTAGATTTAAAATCTAAAAATGATATATATATCCTATATTAATGTTAATAAACTCATTTATTTCTATTTTTATTAATATACTAATAGCATTATTATCAATAGCTTTTTACACATTATTAGAACGAAAATTGCTTGGATACTTCCAATTACGAAAAGGCCCTAATAAAGTGTCAATTATAGGTTTACCTCAACCATTAGCAGATGCTGCTAAGTTATTCTTTAAAGAGCAATATACACCAATAAGATCAAATAAATTAGCATTTATTATTTCACCAATTTTAGGTTTATTTTTGTCATTAATACTATGATCTATATATCCTCACATAACACCTAGATTTTGAATACAATTTGGTATTTTATATATTCTATGTATTTCAGCTATAAACGTATATGCTACATTTATTTCAGGATGAAGGTCAAACTCTAAATACTCTCTATTAGGTTCTCTACGAGGAGTAGCACAAACTATTTCATATGAAATTAGTATATCATTAATTTTATTAAGAGGACTTATTTTAATAATAAAAATAGATGTCACTAAAATAAATTTAGATACTAAAACACCAATTTCTATTATAATATTATTAGTAATAGTATTATGATTCATTACAAATTTAGCTGAAACAAATCGAAGGCCATTCGATTTTGCTGAGGGTGAATCAGAAATTGTTTCAGGATTTAATATTGAATATGGTTCAAGAATATTTGCACTAATTTTTATAGCTGAATACTCTAATATTCTATTTATATGTGTTCTTACTAGGGTTTTATTTTTTAGAGTAATAATTAAAATATTTGGTGTACTTATACTTTTATTTACAATATTATTTGCAATTTTATTTGTATGGGTACGAGCTTGCTATCCACGAATACGATATGATTCTTTAATAATATTAACATGAAAAAGATTTTTACCTTTCTCTTTATGTTCATTAATAATTACTTTCTCAATTTTAATAAATATGTTATGGTATTAAGCCGGATTAACGGATAACATTGATGAAGTTAAATATGAAATTTTTCTAATACCTTTTAGATTAGGGAGCTTGTAAAAGCACTTGACTTTTAATCAAGAGAAAATTAATATTTCTAGTCTATGTATGTAAGACTAACTATCTTTTTAATATCTATACTTGTACCTGTAGTAGTGTATGTAATATCTACACTATTATATATAAAATCTAACTCAGACCGAATAAAAATAAGACCTTTTGAGTGTGGATTTGATACTATAAATAGATCACGAACACCATTTTCCACCCGATTTTTTTTATTGGCAGTTTTATTTATTGTATTTGATATTGAAATTGTACTAATCACGCCTTTTCCAATCTTATTAATGGTAAGCTTAAACTATCAAATGATAATAAGGTTTATATTTATTATATTAATTTTATTATTAGGTTTAATTCATGAATGAAGAGAGGGGTCATTAAATTGATACAGTTAAGAAATTAAGGCAAGCAAAAAGCTTCTAACTTTTAGTAGGTAGTTCAATTCTATCAATTTCTTATGTTTTTACCCCCTATTATTATATTAATGACTATAATTTTAATAGTTAGCACACTTATAGCTATTTCATCAAGAAATTGATTTTTTATTTGGGTTTCAATAGAATTAAATATACTAAGATTTATCCCCATTATATTAAATAATAACTCAATATTAGAAATAGAGGGGGCTATTAAATATTTTATAACTCAATCAGTGGCTTCATCATGTATGCTAATGAGAAGATTAATAATATGAATAAGAGTATTAAATTGTGAAAAATTTAATTTATTACTTATGTTTGTAATTTTTATAAAACTTGGTACGTTTCCATGTCATTTTTGATTTCCTTCAGTTATATCTAGATGTAAATGAGATATGTGTATACTATTAACTACATGACAAAAACTCATTCCTATTTTTTTGTTTATTTCAATTATTAATGCTAATAATACTGTTATTATAATAGCCTGTATTTTAAATATATTTATTGGGGGGCTATTTGGAATAAACTCTAATAATATAAAATCTGTTATAGCTTACTCATCAATTACACATATAGGTTGACTAATAATAATAAAAATAGTTAGTATAAATTTATTAATGTTTTTATATTTTATCATTTATACTATAATAGTAATTCCAATATTTATTACATTAAAAAAATTAAATATAAATTTATATAAAAACTTTATATTACTAAATAAAAATAGGTTAATTAATATTGTGTTAGTATTAATAATAATTATATCTATAGCTGGGCTACCACCTTTTACTGGATTCTTTTTAAAACTGATAGTGATATATAATATAGTGAGTATTAGAACAACACTAATAATTTTATTGGTTTTAATTTCAATTATATCCTTATACTTTTATTTAAATATATCCTATAACTCATTACTTAATACCTATTTAAATAAGGGGGTTAATAATTATAAAATAAAAAAAATAGTATCTTTAGTATCTATTTTTATACTTACACCAATAATCTTACTTATATATGCGATGACTTTATTCAACTAATCATAAAGATATTGGAACTTTATATTTTATTTTTGGTGCTTGAGCAGCAATGCTAGGAACTTCAATAAGGTTTGTTATTCGATCTGAACTTTCACAGCCAGGTAGATTAATTGAAAATGACCAAATTTATAATTCTATAATTACAGCACATGGCTTAATTATAATTTTTTTTATAGTTATACCTATTTTAATTGGTGGTTTCGGTAATTGATTAATTCCTTTAATAATTGGTGCACCTGATATAGCCTTCCCACGATTAAATAATTTAAGGTTTTGATTATTACCCCCATCTTTAATCTTACTTTTAATATCCGCTATAGTAGAAAGTGGTGCAGGTACAGGATGAACAGTATACCCACCACTATCATCAAATCTAGCCCATTCTGGGCCATCAGTAGACCTAGCTATTTTTTCTTTACATTTAGCTGGAATTTCCTCTATTTTAGGAGCCTTAAATTTTATTACCACAGTAGTTAATATACGTTGAGAAGGTATAAAATTAGAACGCTTACCTCTATTTGTATGATCAGTACTTATTACTGTTGTACTACTATTACTATCATTACCTGTATTAGCAGCAGCTATTACTATACTTCTTACAGATCGTAACTTAAACACAACATTTTTTGACCCTGTTGGTGGTGGAGACCCAATTTTATACCAACACTTATTTTGATTTTTTGGTCACCCAGAAGTTTATATTTTAATTTTACCTGGTTTTGGTATTGTTTCACATATTGTGACACAATACTCTAATAAGTCAGAGCCATTTGGAGCCTTAGGTATAGTTTATGCCATAATTGGAATTGCTATCTTAGGTTTTATTGTATGAGCTCATCATATATTTACAGTAGGTATAGATGTAGATACTCGAGCTTATTTTACAGCAGCTACAATAGTAATTGCAGTACCAACAGGTATTAAAATTTTTAGGTGGTTATCTACTATTTACGGCTCTAATGTAGAGCTTAATGCTACTATATTATGAACTTTAGGTTTTATCTTTCTATTTACTATAGGTGGATTAACAGGAATTGTTTTATCTAACTCATCTTTAGACATCATACTGCATGATTCCTATTATGTAGTAGCTCATTTTCATTACGTACTTAGAATAGGAGCTGTTTTTGCCATTTTTGCTGGATTTAATAATTGATTTACTTTATTTACAGGGTTATCATTAAATGAAAATATTTCAAAAGCTCAATTTTTAACAATATTTATTGGAGTAAATATAACATTTTTTCCACAGCATTTTTTAGGATTAAGTGGAATACCACGACGGTATTCTGATTATCCAGATGCTTTCAGATTATGAAATATGATTTCATCTATTGGCTCTATTTTATCTATTGTGTCATTAATCATTTTTATTTATTTAATTTGAGAAGCTTTCACAGAACAACGAATTTTAATTGTAATATCAACTATACCATCATTTATAGAATGATCTGATCAAATTAGTCCTCTTCCTATTCATAGTGGTGAAGAAACTGGATTAGTTATTACTCCTTTAAGTGGAAGCATAATTTAATGCACCTAACTGTTAATTAGAAGAATGTTTAAAACTCACTTAAATGGCTTTCTGAACCCAACTATACCTTCAAGATCCTGTATCACCAGCTATAAGACAATTAATCCAATTTCATGATAGAGTTATAATTACATTAACCTTAGTTACAACAGTAATTACTTATTCAATAATTTACTTATCTATAAATAACCTAATTTCACGTTATAACTTTGAAGCTCAAGAAATTGAAGCTATTTGAACTATTATTCCAGCAATTGTACTTATCACTTTAGCAATACCCTCAATTCGATTACTATATATTATAGAAGAAACATTTTCTAATTCTATTACAATTAAAACAATTGGTCATCAATGATATTGAACTTATCAATATAGTGATTTTATTGATGTAGAGTTCGACTCATATATAACTCAAACAAATGATTTAAACTTAGGTGACTATCGATTATTAGAAGTAGATAATCGATTTGTAGTACCTATAAACCACTCAATTCGAATAATAGTAACTGCTGCTGATGTTTTACATTCATGGACTATTCCAGCATTAGGTGTAAAAATAGATGCTGTACCTGGCCGACTAAACCAAATTACCTTCTCTACTTTAATCCCAGGTGTTTATTATGGACAGTGCTCTGAAATTTGTGGGGTAAATCACAGATTTATACCTATTGCTATAGAAGTAATTAAAACAGAGGATTTTATTAACTGATTAAAAAATATTGAGTAAGATCTTAGTTAAATAAATAATAATAGTTTGTCAGACTATAGTTACTTTCTTAGTATGTCTTAAATGCCACACTTATCTCCAATAAGATGATTAAATATAACTGTAATTTTATGATCTTTTATTATAATTTTAAATACCCAAACTTGATGAATCCCATCAATAAAATTAGTACCTTTACAAAAAAACAATAAAACCTCAAGGTCTAATAAATGAAATTGATAACAAGATGGTTGAGAATATAAACAATAAACTGTAAATTTATTAACGAGTTAATACTCTCTTGTACAATATTAGTATAAAAAGTATATTTACCTTCCAAGTAAAAGGTTTAAATTTTAAATATTGTAATGAAACGGCACCCATTTCATTTAGTAGAATTAAGACCATGACCAATTTTAGCAGGATTCTTAGCTTTAATGTTAACAAGATCTCTAGTATTATGATTTCACACCTCAACACACAATTTTTTAATTTTGGCATTAACAGGAATTATTATAACAATATATGTATGATGACGAGATATTTCACGAGAAGGTACAATAATAGGTTTTCACACCAATATAGTTGTTTATGGGTTACGGGTAGGAATAATTTTATTTATTACGTCTGAAATTCTATTTTTCTTTGGGTTTTTTTGAGGCTATTTTCATAGTAGGTTAGTGCCTACTAATGAGCTAGGATGTATATGACCACCAATTGGTGTTAGTTCAATTAATGCATTTAGCATTCCTATACTAAACACAGTAATTTTATTATCTTCAGGGGTAACAGTAACATTATCTCATCATAGAATTATTAAAAGAAACTATTTTCTCGCCTCTATCTCATTAATTTTTACTATTATTTTAGGCTTATATTTTACTTATATGCAAGCAGGTGAATATTACATAGCACCTTTTAATATTAGAGATAGTGTATATGGAACAACATTTTTTGTTACTACAGGTTTTCATGGAGCTCATGTAGTAATTGGATCTTTATTCTTATTAGTATGCTTTATACGACTATTAATAAAGCAGTTCTCATCTAGACATCATTTTGGATTTGAAGCAGCAGCATGATATTGACATTTCGTAGATGTTGTATGAATTTGCCTATTTATTAGAATATATTGATGAGGGTCTTTATTTATTAGTGTATGGTGCACATAAACCTTTGGAGTTTAAAAAATAAGTTCAAATCTTATATTAATAAATGTTAGTTAAATTAATATTAGGATTTTTAATATGTTTTTTATCATCGTCTTTAACAATTAATAACCCTATTCTTATAGCTATAAATATTCTTATTGTTGCTATATTAATATCAGTACTAATATCTATAATAATAAGATCTTGATATGCTATGTTAATATACCTAATTTATATTGGAGGTATGATAGTAATATTTTCATATTTTATTGCTTTATCACCAAATCAAAATTTAAAGACTAGACAGTATTTTAACACTATTTTATTTACTTTTATTATATTCATACCTGCAATTATTACAGTAAATAATATTTTATTACACAACCAAGAAATTAAATCATATGATTTATATATAATAGATATAAAAGCTATTACAATTATATTAATTTTAGTTTTATTAATAATATTACTTGTTATTGTAAAAATAGTAAAAGTTTCAAAAGGCCCTCTACGGCCTTTTAATTATGTATAAACCTTTACGAACAACACACCCTGTATTAAAAGTATTAAACATAGCTTTAATTGACTTACCAACACCAAATAATATTTCTATTTTATGAAACTATGGTTCATTACTAGGATTAACTTTAATTATCCAATTAATCACGGGTATCTTTCTATCTATACATTATACAGCTAATATTGAAATAGCATTTTCTTCTGTTATTCATATTACTCGGGATGTAAATTATGGGTGATTAATACGATATATTCATGCAAATGGGGCATCTATAATATTTTTATTTTTATATCTTCACGTAGGTCGAAGATTATATCATTCATCTTTTAAATTAGAGATAGTATGAATAGTTGGAATTACTTTATATATTTTAACAATAGCAACAGCATTTATAGGCTATGTATTACCTTGAGGTCAAATAAGATTTTGAGGTGCTACAGTAATTACTAACTTAATATCAACAATTCCTTATATTGGAGAACAGCTAGTACAATGAATTTGAGGGGGTTTTTCAGTAGATAATGCAACATTAAATCGATTTTTCTCATTCCATTTTATATTACCATTTTTAATAATTGGGTTAATTATTATTCATCTATTATACTTACACCAACACGGTTCTAGAAATCCAATGGGGTTTAATAGAGACTCCGACCGAATTCCATTTCACCCTTATTTTACTACTAAAGATGTACTAGGTTTTGTATTAGCATTAAGACTATTTATATTTATAGTTCTATTTATACCTAATATATTTACAGACCCTGAAAATTATATTAAAGCTACTTCTTCAACAACCCCAGTCCACATTAAACCTGAATGATACTTTTTATGAATTTATGCTATTTTACGATCTATTCCTAATAAGCTAGGTGGTGTTGTTGCAGCTTTCTCAGGAATTTTAATTATATACACACTACCATTTATTTTTAAAACACAGAAAAAATCGCTGTCATTTAAATACTTAGAAAAATTAATATATTGAATACTAATTAGATCCTTTATTATTCTAACGTGAATTGGGGGGCGCCCAGTAGAAGAACCTTTTATCATTATTGGACAATTAGCAACACTATCATATTTTTCTTATTTTATTATTAACCCTTTAATCATAAAACTAAATAATTAAGATTTTAAGTTAAATAAACTAAAAACCTTCAAAGTTTTAAATAGATAAAATCTAAATCTTGAATGTTAATAGATATTTTCTCATCATTTGATATTTTTGAATTTAACGGGTTTAAATCAATTTCACCTATAATTATCATGACATTAAGAATAGCTATAATAATATATATGTATAGTATAATTTGAATAAAAAAAAATAAAGTTCAAACAATGTTTTTGTCACCTAAGTCTTTAATTTTAAAACAACTAAATAGTACTATACTACCTAACATAGGTGGTATTATAAGACTAGTATCTACACTATTTATTACAATTATTATAATTAACATTTTAGGATTAATTCCTATAACATTTAGTATTACATCTCATTTAATTATAACAGTTTTAATCGGATTACCAATATGAATAATAATTGTATCATCAAGAGCTATAAATAACAAAAAAGAATTTGTTGGTAAGTTGTTACCAGATGGGGCACCAATATGATTAAACCCATTTTTAGTTTTAATTGAAACTGTTAGAATTAGAGTTCGACCAATTACTCTATCTGTTCGATTAGCTGCTAATATAAGTGCAGGGCATATTGTTTTAAGGCTTATTGGAATTTATGTGTCTAGGGCATTAAACCTATCAATTATATCTACAATACTATTAATATCAATTTATATTGGTTATATATTATTTGAAGTTGCAATTTGCATAATTCAAGCATATATTTTTTGTTTATTAATTTCACTATATTCAGATGACCACACACAATTTAAAAGAGCATTAATGCAACTTAATTTCGGCTTAAGTAGAGGTTTAATTAACCCTTTTAAACGCCTACAATTTTTTTTTTTTTTTTTTTTTTTT